CGAAAAAAGTACTAGATTGTGTAATGATAAGACTAGAAAATATTACTTGCCTAAAATGTATGATCCCATTTTGAATGGGTTATATCGGGGAACAATCAAAAAAAAAATTTCACCTTCAATCATAAATAAAATTTCGTTAGAAAATTTCATAGAGACAATGGAAATTAATAAGATTCATAGTCTCCTTCTTCCTGATACTGATTACCAAGAGGTTGAACAGAAAATAGACCGATTTGATAAAAAAACTTTTTCAACGGAAAATCGTCATTTATTTACTTTAATCAGTAAATTTGATAGAGAATCGGGATCGAGTTTAAATTGTAAGGGCCTCTCTTTATTTTCAGAAAAAGAACAAGGAAGGATTGGTTCAGAAAAAAGAGCCAAATTTTACAAATTTTTATTGAATACAATTCTAACTAGCCCTAATGGTCAAAAAACAAAACAAAAATTTGTAATAAAAGAAATCAGTAAAAAAGTCCCTAGATGGTCATACAAACTTATTACCGAATTGGAATTCCTGTCGGGCGCAGCTCATGAAGGCCTACCGTTGGATTATCATATACGTTCAAGAAAAAGGGATCATGTAATAATTTATAGGCCTACTAAACGTAGTCGCAAAGCAAGTGTCAAAAACTGGGTGTCTATTAGAGACTATTCGGAAGAATCAGATTTTCGTCGAGAATTCATCAAAGGTTCTATGCGTGTTCAAAGGCGTAAAACTTTTATTTCGAAATTGTTTCAAGCAAATGCGCATTCCCCCCTTTTTTTGGACAGAATAAAAAAATCCCCCCTTTTTTCTTTTAATATCCCTGAACAGATGAAATTTTTTTTTAGAAATTGTATGGGTAAAGGATCAGAATTTAAAGATTATACAGAGGAACAAAAAAAAAGACAAAAGGAAGAAGAAGAGAACAAAATAAAGGAAAAAACGTGGATAAAAATCGCGGAAGCCTGGGATTTTGTTCCATATCCACAAGCAACAAGAAGTTTAATTTTAATAATTCAATCTATTTTCAGAAAATATATTTTATTACCTTCATTTATAATAGTTAAAAATATTGGGCGTATTTTATTATCTCAACCCCCCGAGTGGGCTGAGGACTTCGATGAGTGGAATAGAGAAAAGCATATTATATGTACCTATAACGGTGTTCAAGTATCAGAACTCGAACTTCCCAGAAATTGGTTTAAAGATGGTATTCAGATAAAAATAGTATTTCCTTTTTATTTGAAACCTTGGCACAGATCCAAATTGAGGCCCTATTTTTCTTCTTATAAAGATCTAAAGAAAGAACAACAAAAGTTTTCTTTTTTAACGGCTTGGGGAACGCAAACTACCCTTCCCTTTGGTTCTGCCCCCCCCAAAACTTCCTTTTTTAAGCCTATTTTTAAAGAACTTAAAAAAAAAATTCGAAAAACGAAAAATAATCATTTTCGAGTTCTAAGCGTTTTAAAAGAAAGAACAAAAAATTTTCTACAAGATTCAAAAGAACCAAAAGGGGTGGTTATCAAAAACGTTTTATTTCTGTTTATAAAAAAAATAAAAAAAGAACTCTTAAAAGTACATCCAACTCGATTATTTAGAAAGGTGTATGAATCCGGCGAAATTAAACAAAAAAAAGATTCTATAATTAGGAATCAGATAATTAACGACTCGTTTAGAAAAATTAAATCTACAGATAATACAAATTATTCACCGAGAGAAAAAAAAATTAAAAATCTGGCTGATAGAACAAGCACAATCAGAAAGAAAACAAAGAGTCTTACAAAAGAAAAAAACAGCAACGCCAAGAAAAGAAGTAGTCCTAACAAAACAAGTTATAGTTATAATGGAAAAGAAAAATCACCAAAAATTTTTTGGAAAATATTAAAAAAAAAAAAAAGAAGAAATCGATTAATCTATAAATTAGATTTGTTTATAAAAATTTTCATTAAAAGAATATACATCGATATCTTTCTATGTATCATTCATATTGCCAGAATTCCTACACAACTAGTTCTTGAATCAAGAAATTTTTATTTTGATAAATACATTTACAATAATAAAACAAACCAAGAAATAAAAAATAAAAAAAACAAAAAAGAAATTAACTTTATTTCGACTCTAAAAAGTGAACTTTACAATATTAAGAATAGTAAGAGGAATTCACATCTTTTTTTTGACTTATCCTCTTTATCACAAGCATATGTATTTTACAAATTATCACAAACCCAAGTTATTAATTTGTATAAGTTAAGATCTATTTTTGAGTATCATGTAACTCCCGTTTTTCTTAAGACTACAATAAAAAATTATTTTGTAACACAAGGAATATTTCATTCCGAATTAAGACATACAAAACTTTCAAGTTCTGAAACGAATCAATGGAAAAACTGGTTAAGAGGTCATTATCAATACAATTTATCTCAGATTAGATGGTTTGAATTAATACCACAAAAATGGCGAACTACAATAAATGAAGGTGGTATTACCCAAAATAAAGATTTAACAAAATGGAATTCGTATGAAAAAGATCGATTACTTTATCACAAAAAACAAAAGGATTTTAAAGTATATCCATTAACAAACCAAAAATATAATTTTATAAAATACTATATATATAATCTTTTATCACATAAATCTATTAATTCTGAAATTAAGAAGTCCTCATATATTATTTATGGATCACCATCAGAATTAAATAACAACCAAAAAATTACTTTTAATTACAACAATTATAAACAAAATTTATTTGAAAGCCTGGAGGAAATTCCTATCAATCATTATCTAGAAAAGGTCGATATTATGTATATGCAAAAAAATCCAGATAGAAAATATTTTGATTGGACAATTCTCAATTTTTTTCTAAGACAAAAAATAGATATTGAGGCCTGGACCAAAATGTATTATAGCAGTAATATAAATACTAAGCTTGGAAGTAAGAATTACCAAAAAATTGATAAAATGGATAAAAACGCTATTTTTTATCTGATGATTCATCAAAATTTCGAAATAAATCCAATCAATGATAAGAAACTCTTTTTTGATTGGATGGAAATGAATGAAGAAATTCTAAACTCAATATCGACAAATCTGAAACTTCCGTTCTTCCCAGAATTTGTGCCACTTTATAATGTATACAAAATAAAACCATGGATTATACCAAGCAAATTACTTCTTTTAAATTTAAATAAAAAGAAAAACATCAATGAAAAGAAAAAATTCCATTTTTTTAGACCATCGAATGAAAAAAGATATTCTGAATTAATGAATCGAAATCAAGAAGAAAAAGAACCCGCGGGCCGAAGAGGCCTTGGATCATATTCACAAAACCAAGATAAAATGAAAAAACAATATAAGATCCGAAATAAGATGAGACCAGAAATAATTTTCTTACGGAAACACTATTTGCTTTTTCAATGGATAATAGACGATGGTTTAATTCCGAATTTAACTGAAAGAATGATCAATAATATCAAGATATATTGTTACTTGCTTGGACTGATAAATCCAAGAGATACTACTATATCGTCTATTCAAAGGAAAGAAATAAATCTGGATATAATGGTGATTCGAAAAAAATTGACTCCTATAGAATTGAATAAAAAGGGGATATTTTTTATCGATCCCATTCGTTTGTCTGTAAAAAACGACGGATACTTTATTATATATCAAACCCTAAGTATATCGTTGGTTCATAAAAGTAAGTACCAAACTCCTCAAAGATATCGAGAACAAAGATATATCAATAAAAATAAATTGGATGAATCTATCCCAAGATATCAAATAATAATTCGAAAGAGAGACAAAAAACATTATGATTTTATCGTTCCTGAAAAGATTTTATCATCTAGACGTCGTAGAGAATTGAGAATTCTAATTTCTTTCAACTCAAAGAATATAAATAGTGTGGATAAAAATAGAGTATTTTGTAACAAAAAGAACATAAAAAACAGGAATCCTTTTTTGGATCAAAAAAAGCATCTTGATAGAGATAAAAATGAATTAATTAAATTAAAGTTATTTCTTTGGCCTAATTATCGATTAGAAGACTTAGCTTGTATGAATAGATATTGGTTTAATACCAATAATGGAAGCCGTTTTAGTTTGTTAAGAATATATCCACAATTAAAAATTGGTTGATGGTACAATTTTCCTATATATTCTGTACCATATAGAAAAGCAAACAGATGCACATATGCCCTGTCTTACGTCCCAGTTTAATATTAGATCTTCCAGTTTAATATTAGATCTTTTTTATTTAATACTAAGTCAATGACGTATCAATTTGTTTGGATAAAATAAATAAAATAAACGAATATATGGAATATTCCAAATTTTCGGTCTAAATTATTTGACGGTGTAAGTGTAAAAACATACCATCTACTTTTTTATCCCTGTCCAACTAAAATTAAAATTATTGTGTATACTAAATTACTACATTAAAATGACTAATATTATTATTACTGATCAAATAAAATATTTTATATGTAAATTAAAGGGTAGAAGGAGCTTTTTTATGATAAAAAATCCATTCAGTGAAATTATTTTGAAAGAGGAAAACGAAGACAACAAGGGGTCTGTTGAATTTCAAGTAGTGAGTTTCACCAATAGGATACGGAGACTTACTTCACATTTGGAATTGCACAAAAAAGACTATTTATCTCAGAGAGGTCTACGTAAAATTCTAGGAAAACGTCAACGGCTGCTCGCCTATTTGTCAAAAAAAAATAGAGTACGTTATAAAGAATTAATCGGACAGTTGGATATTCGAGAAACAAAAAATCATTAATTTGAAGAGTCGTTTTGAATTTTCGCTTAAATTTTGATGAACCTCTTTTCGCTTTCAGCAATTCATGGAAGAATGAATCGGGAAAAACTTATGACTGCACCAGCTACACGAAATGACCTTATGATAGTCAATATGGGCCCTCAGCACCCATCAATGCACGGTGTTCTTCGACTCATTGTTACTCTAGATGGTGAAGATGTTATTGACTGTGAACCGATATTGGGTTATTTACATAGAGGAATGGAAAAAATTGCGGAAAACCGAACAATTATACAATATTTACCGTATGTAACACGTTGGGATTATTTAGCTACTATGTTCACTGAAGCAATAACTGTAAATGCACCAGAGCAGTTAGGCAATATTCAAGTGCCTAAAAGGGCCAGCTATATCAGAGTCATTATGTTAGAGTTAAGTCGTATAGCTTCGCATTTGTTATGGCTTGGCCCTTTTATGGCAGATATTGGCGCACAGACCCCCTTCTTCTATATTTTTCGAGAAAGAGAATTGATATATGACCTATTCGAAGCTGCTACCGGTATGCGAATGATGCATAATTATTTTCGTATTGGAGGAGTCGCTGCTGATTTACCTTATGGCTGGGTAGATAAATGTTTGGATTTTTGTGATTATTTTTTAATAAGAGTTACTGAATATCAAAGGCTTATTACACGGAATCCTATTTTTTTAGAGCGAGTTGAGGGAGTAGGCATTATTGGCGGAGAGGAGGCAATTAATTGGGGTTTATCGGGACCAATGCTACGAGCTTCCGGAATACAATGGGATCTTCGAAAGGTTGATCATTATGAGTCTTACGATGAATTTGATTGGGGAGTTCAATGGCAAAAGGAAGGGGATTCATTAGCTCGTTATTTAGTACGAATCGGTGAAATGACAGAATCAATAAAAATTATTCAACAGGCTTTAGAAGGAATTCCGGGGGGGCCCTATGAGAATTTAGAAATCCGGCGCTTTGATAAAGTATGGGATCCCGAATGGAATGATTTTGACTATCGATTTATCAGTAAAAAACCTTCTCCTACTTTTGAATTGTCAAAACAAGAACTTTATGTGAGAGTCGAAGCCCCAAAAGGAGAATTAGGAATTTTTCTGATAGGAGATAAGGGTGTTTTTCCTTGGAGATGGAAAATCCGACCACCAGGTTTTATCAATTTGCAAATCCTTCCTCAATTAGTTAAAAGAATGAAATTGGCTGATATTATGACAATACTAGGTAGCATAGATATCATTATGGGAGAAGTTGATCGTTAAAATGATAATAGATACAACAGAAGTACAAGCTATCAATTCTTTTTTTAGATTGGAATCCTTAAAAGAGGTATATAAGATCATATGGATGCTTGTCCCTATTTTTACTCCTGTATTAGGAATCACAATAGGTGTACTAGGAATTGTTTGGTTAGAAAGAGAAATATCTGCGGGGATACAACAACGTATTGGCCCTGAATACGCCGGGCCTTTGGGAATTCTTCAAGCTTTAGCAGATGGTACAAAATTACTTTTCAAAGAGAATCTTCTTCCATCAAGAGGAGATACTCGTTTATTCAGTATCGGACCATCCATAGCAGTCACATCAATTCTACTAAGTTCTTTAGTAATTCCTTTTGGATATCGCCTTGTTCTAGCCGATTTAAGTATTGGTGTTTTTTTATGGATTGCCATTTCAAGTATTGCTCCCGTGGGCCTTCTTATGTCAGGTTATGGATCAAATAATAAATATTCCTTTTTAGGTGGTTTACGGGCTGCTGCTCAATCAATTAGTTATGAAATACCATTAACTCTATGTGTGTTATCAATATCTCTACGTGTGATTCGTTAAGACATAAAATTTCCCCTATGTCTTTTCTTTCTAGGAAGGAAATTTCATGAGTTGAATATACCCTTTTTTTTTTTTCATCATTCGGGTTGATGAACTAAACCAGATAGTTATATGAGTGAAAAAAACAGTTTATTACTTTGCAGTAAAAAGATTCAGTCTCATTTCCTATGTACAAGTGTTAAGTGAAAGTAAACATAAGCATTATATACTATACTATTTACCCCAAGATTGAGTGATTAGTCATCATGACTTGAAGCGGGTTCAAAAGGAGCAACTATCTAGGGATTTTACTAGCTATTAACAGACATGTATTACCCTAATGAGCGGGGGGGTCCTTTTGACCAAAAAGGGTGGATAGTTAGGAACACCAAGGTACACAAAGGATTCGTAATAGAGATTATGTAAGTTATTCAACAGGATTTTTCTGTTCATACTGCATAGCATAAAAGGGATTCTAATTGGGGCTTTATGTTGGTAGAAATGATGAAGGAGTACTCCCCACGATTCCGATCCAGAGTATTTTCCTATCCACCGATTAAGTAAATAACTATCAAGAACGAAGTAATCCTTTACTTCAAACTTAAAGTACCTTTTTATGAGAAAGGAGAATAGGAACAAAAAAATAAACTCGAAAGAATTAACTTGCACTACAAAAAGATCTTTTTTAGAGAGATAGAATTCTTGTAATGTTTCGTGAACTAATGCAATGTATCTTTTTTTCGTAATCAAAAATGCTAGGTTGAAATATTTATTGAGATTTCTACAAAAAACTTTTTATTTAAAGGTTAAGTTATTACTCAACAAAAAATTTTTAATTTTTAAAAGATAAGATCAATTCAGAAGCACTTTATAATAAAAAAAATATATAGCAGACAGAATTCCATTGTC